CCCAAGTAGGCTTACAAAGTTGATCATGCTCAAATGCTTTCTGGGTCGTCTTCGACTTTGCGATTGATGTTTCTCTCAAAAAACTGTGAAACTTTTTACATACAAAGCAAAGGGTTTACTTGTTACTAACTAACATATAGCCTCTAGTCTTCTTTAGATGCCTTGTTTCACTCCGATAGTCTTATAGGTCGCGTCGATGCAGAGGAAATGAATGCATTTCCATACTATTAAAACAAAACATTAATTTAATTACGAAATAAATAAAATGCAATCTGGATTCTGCCAAATCATTGATTCGACTGGATCTTACGGAGCCTGTTCATGCATGACATGATTCGGGGCTGATCATAGAAAGAATTCTATTCAAGCGAACCAGCCTATCGTCTGTATATAGCTTATACGGTGGTTAGAACAAAGACACATTGGTTTGTGAATTTCAATGTGGCAGAAAGGGGCATATATCTGCACGGCCTAATCAATAGTTCAAGTCACACACTCCCATAATCCATTTTCCTTTCGAAGAATTCCCTTCAACTCGTCGTGTTCTGTTAAATAACAGAATACAATATTACAATATTGTGGGGTTGAAGGAAAGAGAATGTCCAAAAACATGTCTTATTCATATTAATAAGACACATTTGTAGCAATGAAATACTATTGTTCCTTCCCCAAGTGTAAATGGTTGATTACAAAGATCTATGATCTATCTTCTCTATAAGGGACCCGAAATACCCTGTTTACGTATCATTAAGAAGTGCATTAACATAAATACAGCAGTAAGGAGAGGCAATACAAAAGTGTGTAAACTATAAAAACGAGTCAAAGTGGATTGTCCCACACTAGTACTTCCGCGTAATAACTCTACCAAAGGCGATCCTACTATAGGAATAGCTTCAGGAACCCCTGTTACAATTTTGACCGCCCAATAACCAATTTGATCCCAAGGTAAGGAATAACCGGTCACACCAAAAGACGCGGTCAATACAGCCAGAACTACACCTGTAACCCAAGTCAATTCTCGAGGTTTTTTAAATCCACCGGTGAGATACACACGAAATACATGCAGTATCATCATTAGAACCATCATGCTTGCCGACCACCGATGAACTGATCGGATTAACCAACCAAAATTTGCTTCAGTCATTATGTATTGAACAGAAGCAAACGCGTCAGTAACAGTTGGACGATAATAAAAAGTCATAGCAAACCCCGTAGCTACTTGTACTAAAAAACAAGTAAGGGTAATTCCGCCTAGACAATAAAATATGTTGACATGAGGAGGAACATATTTACTAGTTATATCATCTGCAATCGCCTGAATCTCGAGACGTTCTTCGAACCAATCGTAGACTTTATTGAGATAGGTAAACCGGGGGGACTCCCCCTCTGAGAACCGTATATGAGAATTTGATCTCGTACAGCTCAAGCAGAAACACACAAATACTGCTCCCAGCGCATATGGAATAGATCTTCCGATTTCATCTAATCTTCTCGGAAGTTCAGATACGAAGCATTAAAAAAACGAAAGTTCTTCTTTGTGGTGATAATGCCAAAATATCAAGTCGGCTCTTCCTTTTTTTCTTTATTATTACTACAGGCCTCTTGAATCTTCTCTTTCCCTATTTGTTCTTTGATTTGTTAGTTGTGTGTAATCCGGCTTTGACTATTGTTTTTTCTCATTGATAGGAATTTCTCTTGTTAAGACCCTATAAATTAATTGAAACCCCAGATTCATACTAGAACCACGATGATTCAATAAAAACCCCAAGCCCAAAGATTCCCTGAGTAAGAACTATCGGATCATCACTTATTCAATCAATTAGGTATAATGACTCAAAATACGAAAGAATTTACCTTATTAGTCAAACTAAGCATAAACAGAAAGAAAAATCTTTCAATTTATAATCTAATTCGTTGAAAATTTTGTAGTTAGAATCCGGTCACAAGGTCTGAATATTCAGTATGAATCATAGTTCAATTCTGTATCTATTTCATAATATTCCGTGCTCCAGATACTAGGATGAGTATCCGACGAGGTAGAACCGCCTTGATAAAGATAAGATGACAGAACCATTCTCTGTATTATCAATAGGATCAATTATAACAAGTCACACACTCATATTCCGGAAATACAGAAAGAAATTCCGCGATCGAACTACCAACGGTGTTATAAATCAGAAACTTGAAATTTAACTTTGTATTGAAAAACTCGAACTTACTAGTTCTTGTGGATTTAATTCATTAAAATTCCATCCAGTAAAACGGAAGAATTATAAATCTCTAAAATAATAGATAAGAATACTGCAAATAAAGCCATTGCGATACCCATCAAAGGAGTAGTTCCCCACCCAGGAGCTACTTTACCATATTCCGAATTCAACGGTTTCAATAAAGCCCCTACCGTAGTTTGTCTTGGACGAGATCTAGAACTACTATCAACGGTTTGTGTAGCCATAAATCCGATTGTATTTATTGAGATCTGTTGACTTTGTATACCATTCCCCTGTAAATAAAGGATCTTATCAGAGATCCATTGCGGTCTTGAATTCATCTAAGAATGGAAACAGCAACCCTAGTCGCCATCTTTCTATCTGGTTTACTTGTAAGTTTTACCGGGTATGCCCTATATACCGCTTTTGGGCAACCCTCTCAACAACTAAGAGATCCGTTCGAGGAACACGGGGACTAGTTGAAGTAATGAGCCTCCCAATATTGAATGCATATTGGGAGGCTCATTACTTCAACGGAGATAATGAAAAATCATTTCTTAGTTGGAACTTTAGGCGGTTCTCGAAAAAATATAGCGAAAAAAATTATCCCTAGAGTCGAGACTAATAGAAATGTATAAACCAATGCTTCCATAGATTCGATTGTGGTTTACAATTATAGCTTCCATACCTGTTTATTGGGGATTATTTCCCTGATAAAGAAAGAGTCAAATGATTATTGCTTTCATATTTTTCGTCTCTCTTTTTGTGATTTGATTTGACATTAGGGATCAGAGAAATCTTGATTTAATGTATCAGACTGCTTGTCTTCTTGTAGTTGGATCTCCTAGTTTTTGGAATGCTCCAAATTCTACTTGAGAATCTAAATCTGGATCAATACCAGCAAAAACATCTCTGAACAAGGTTCTAGCCCCATGCCAAATATGTCCGAAGAAGAAGAGCAGCGCAAAGGAAGCATGTCCAAAAGTAAACCAACCCCTTGGACTACTACGAAAAACACCATCCGATTTCAAAGTAGCACGATCTAATTCAAAAATTTCACCCAATTGAGCACGTCTAGCATATTTTTTCACAGTAGCAGGATCACTATAACTGACTCCATTGAGTTCGCCACCATAGAACTCAACAGTTACACCTACTTGTTCGACGCTATATTTCGATTCTGCTCTTCTAAAAGGAACATCGGCTCTAACAATTCCATCTCCGTCTATCAAAACGACTGGAAATGTTTCAAAAAAAGTAGGCATACGACGTACAAATAGCTCACGTCCTTCTTTATCTCTAAATATTGGGTGGCCTAACCATCCAACAGCTATTCCATCCCCATTGTCCATTGAACCTGCCCTGAATAATCCTCCCTTTGCCGGATTATTTCCAATGTAATCATAAAAGGCTAATTTCTCAGGAATTTTCGACCAAGCTTCTGATAAACTTTGATTTTCGGCCAGCCCAGCGCTAATTCTTCGATATATTTCTTGCTGAAAGTATCCCTGATCCCATTGATAACGAGTGGGACCGAATAATTCGATCGGAGTAGTTGCTGAACCATACCACATAGTTCCGGCAACTACAAAAGCTGCAAAAAAGACAGCAGCGATACTGCTGGAAAGTACGGTTTCAATATTACCCATACGTAATCCTTTGTATAGACGTTGGGGCGGGCGGACACTAAGATGGAATAATCCCGCTAATATGCCCAATGTCCCTGCTGCAATATGATGAGAGGCTATCCCCCCTGGAACAAAAGGATCAAAACCTTCTACGCCCCATGCGGGATTTACTGACTGGACTTTTCCAGTTAGTCCATAAGGATCAGACACCCATATTCCAGGACCATACAAGCCTGTTACATGAAATGCGCCAAAACCAAAACAAGCCACCCCGGAAAGAAATAAATGAATTCCAAAAATCTTAGGCAAATCTAATGAAGGTTTTCCGGTACGTTCATCAGAAAAAATTTCTAGATCCCAATATACCCAATGCCAAATAGCTGCCAAAAAGCACAAGCCAGAAAACCCAATATGTGCCCCGGCCACACCTTCATAACTCCAAATACCGGGATCCGTTACCGCCCCCCCTGTAATACTCCAACCGCCCCAAGAATTGGTTATTCCTAAACGAGTCATAAAGGGTATAACGAACATACCCTGTCTCCACATTGGATCAAGAACGGGATCAGAGGGATCAAAAACTGCTAATTCATATAGAGCCATCGAACCGGCCCAACCAGCAACCAGGGCCGTATGCATTATATGGACAGAAATCAACCGACCAGGATCATTCAATACAACGGTATGAACACGATACCAAGGCAAACCCATGGAAATACCCCTTTCTCAAATCAAAATAGACACTATGTAACTTTATTGCATTGGAAAAGACTATGACTATCAATGGACCCCTGTTCTGTTCAGTGGATTATCTCGGAGCAAGGGTTAATATTTGTTCTATTCTATTGGTAATAATGGAACAATTATGTTTGTAGGAACAAAGAGAAACAGATCTATTTTATACCCGATAAGTACCAATATGCAATGGGGGTTGATACCTTTTTCTATGAGCAAATGCCGCCATATTTGTTCATCATTGGAAGGCTCTAGTCGTAAGAATTTTCCTTGAGTCATTCTATCGGCTTTTATGACCTTTTCTAATGTATTCTAGACAGAATATATGATAAAGAATATCAACCCTTATTGTTGATATTATGAAGAGAATAGCCCCATTATTACGTTTCCATATCAAAGTGAAATATAGTATTTAATTCTTTTTTCTTTCAGTTAATGCCTATTGGTGTTCCAAAAGTACCCTTTCGAATTCCGGGAGATGAAGATGCAACTTGGGTTGACATATAGTGCGACTTGTCAGATATATTGGGTCATGTGGGATTTCCCCGTTCTCTTCCCCGATCGAGATATCCTTCCCTTCGCCCAAGAAAGATTGGTTGAATCGTCAAAAATTTGGAGCGCGAAGTCCAACTAGATCCATTTGTAGGGGGATTCAGACTAATAGTATCAATTAGAATAATTTATGGTTGGCTTGGTTGAACCAATAAAATGACATGAAGTATCCAGGCTCCGTTTAAACAAATCCCAATTGGTAATATATCGATAATTATTGCTTGTATGAAAAATTTTTCCTATTTTTAAAAATTCTAAATGGAATAGATATAGGACTCATCTGAACCTTAATCACTCGAATAGACTAGATGAATTCAATATGTCGAATATCCTATTTTTTTTGGCAAAGGCATGAACTAAATGAAAAAAAAAACGAAATCTTAGAAAAACAAAAATAAGCGGTATTAGACGCATTTGACCTATATGTGCAAAATAAATCGAGCAGATTTTTACCCGGAGTAGAGCATAAACCTAAAAGAATTAAAGAGGCCCCTTCAAGAACAAGAAAATTACATCGCGGTTTGCATCCGATCTCGATGAAACAATAAATCAACGAACAGTTAGTTCCAAAAATTATACCTATACAAATACTATTTCTTTATACATACTATCCTTTTTTTATGATTTTTTTTGAAATTTGCATATTGTTATATATTAAATTTTACTTTATATGATATGTAATTTTATATTCTGTGTATGATTCCCTTGTTCTATTTTGTATCTCGATATGGAGTCTTCTATATTATCTTTTTACTGTGATTTACTATATTAATCTTAATTATCATTATCTTTTTTTCTTTCTTTATTATATACTTTATTCTATATAAAATAGAATTTCTATTTTTTTCTAATTTCTAGTTATCTATTTTTATATATTTCTTTTTTATTTCTAGTAGAAATAAGGAAACGAGGAAAAACTCATATTTATTGAAAAATAGAAGACAACCCCCCTCATTAGAAGTTAGAAAGAACTGGTATAAAAAAAAGAGGGCAGTAATCTACACATTGATTTTTTTCTTTTTCACATTTTTTTTGAACCGTATGCATCAAAAGGTGCATGTACGGTTCCTAAGGGATACAATTTTACCCTAATCAACCGACTTTATCGAGCAAGATTACTTTTTTTAACCCAAGAGATTACGACCGAGACCTCGAATTATCTTGTTGGTCTTATCATATATCTCAGTATAGAGGATCAGACCCAGGATTTGTATTTGTTTATAAATTGTCCTGGCGGATGGGTATTACCCGGAATAGCTATTTTTGATGCTATGCAACTTGTGCTACCAGATGTATATACAATATGCATGGGAGTAGCCGCTTCAATGGGATCTTTTATCCTGGTCGGAGGAGAAATTACCAAACGTTTTGCATTCCCTCACGCTTGGCTTTGGCGCCAATGAGTTTTTTATTTGAGAAAAAAAGACTATGCCTTCACCACAAGAAATATCAAGATATATTATGAGTAGTGTTAAGTAAAAATAGTAAAAATAGCATGGCACTTTGAATTCGATATGCAAAATTTGGTTAGTTTTTTTTTTCAAAAATTAGATTATGTATCGAGAGAGGAGTATGAGATAAAGGGTATTCCCGATTTTTGATTTATCCGGAGTCCGTTTCAGCGTCACAAACTTTTTTATTTTTATACCAAAAGACTCTTAATCCTAACCTAACAATATTTATGAGAGTACGAAAATAAAAAAAATTTCTTATTTCGGATCAAAAAGAAACTTTGGGATTGCTGAATTACAGACGAAATGAACGAAATGAATATATAAAGCAACGGAGCCATCATAGTATTTTGAACTCACGAAAAGAAGGGTGGTAATTGGATGATTTACTGATCTGGATCTGATCGATTCTATTTTTATTCGATGGAAGAGAAAAGTAAATTCCATTGTCGAGCCGTATGCAATGCGCAAAAGATGCACGTACGGTTGTTCAAGTTTATTGTTATTCCCTATCTTTTGTCTTCGCCTCATCAGGCGAGATGGAGGAACATTCTTTTTGTTATATCATCAGGGTAATGATGCATCAACCTGCTAGTTCTTTTCATGAGGGATCAACGGGCGAATGTATGATGGAAGCGGAAGAACTATTGACTTTGCGAGAAACACTCACAAAGGTTTATGCACAAAGAACAGGCCAACCTTTGTGGGTTCTAACCGAAGACCTGGAAAGGGATGTTTTTATGTCAGCAAGAGAAGCCCAAGCTCACGGAATTATTGATCTTATAGCGCATGAAGGAGTAGAAATAGTAAAGAAGGACCAATGGAAAGAGCCGAAGTAGTCAAATTCGCAAATTGATATTTTATCTTTTGACTTTACTGGGTAATATTCTATATAACTAGAAATAATTCATACTCATCAGGTTAGGATTGATCTAAACCAGTCCCTTATGTAAATGATTCAGCATGCCAACTATTAAACAGCTTATTAGAAACACAAGACAGCCAATCAGAAACGTCACGAAATCCCCCGCTCTTCGGGGATGTCCTCAGCGCCGAGGAACATGTACTAGGGTGTATGTGCGACTCGTTCAAATTATGAGCTGGGCTAACAACAGAAAAAAATTTCCAGTATCAATGATCATTACCTGTGAATAGGATAAAATGGAAGAACTCTGGTCACTATCGAAAAAAAAAGATCTACCATATCCATCTATTGCGTTTGAAATTTATGGTTTCCCTTGGTGTAACCCTAATTAGCTCGATTTAAAATGAGAAGCAAGTTCCCATTGGTAGCAAATGCTATACATTAAGCGGGAAAGTACTATTTTTAAAGAAAAAAGATTATGCGCCCATTTTTGCAAAACGGACTAACAGGGTCAGCTATCCAGCTAACCTTCAAAACTAAATACCGTTACTGTATAGGCGGATCTCGTTGTGAAAGACCTATTACTGGATAATTCATGGGTAGAGCCAAAGATTTTGAATTGTACAAGTTACCAATAACGTTGACTAAACGAAGTAAAGGGCTCCGGTGTATAGAGAGGACCTCACCGTTTAAGAAGTAACCATAGAAACGAAGGAACCCACTATTTCTTTATTCATCTAGATTTACTACGCTTTTCTTTTTGTAGTATCAATCCAATTTCTTATTTCATTTGGAGTTGAGGCGAAATGCCTCGAAAAAAAGAAAAAATCGTGGTCGGGAAGGTTATAGTAGCAAAAGCCATTGGAATTCTTTTTATACATTGGAAAAATCCGTTTTGTTATTACCAGTGAGGAAAGAAGAAATAACTCAAAGAGAAAGAAAATCAATTAGTTATTTAGCAAAGTTTCATTTATTCAATGACCAGAGTTAGACGAGGATATATAGCTCGGAGACGGAGAAAAAAAATGCGTTTATTTGTATCAAGCTTTCGAGGGGCTCATTCAAAACCTATTCGTATTATTACTCAACAGAAAATAAGAGCTTTGTTTTCGGCTCATCGAGATAGAGATAAGAAAAAGAGAGATTTTCGTCGGTTGTGGATTACTCGGATAAACGCAGCAATTCGCGAAACAGAAAAGGACATATACTATAGTTATAGTCATTTTATACATGACCTGTACAAGAGGCAGTTGATTCTTAATCGTAAAATACTTGCACAAATAGCTATATTAAATAGGAATTGTCTTTATAGTATTTCCAATGAGATCATAAAAAAAGAAGATTGGAAAGAAGCACCCGAAATTTTTTAAACAAAGTTCCCCGGAGAAGGAACTCCGGGAAGGGAAGATAGAATAGAAATTAGTCCGATAAAATAAAAAAAGTAAACCTATTGTTTTTTTGTTCGAAAACCTCGAAAACCCGTAGTTCTAACAGCCGACTTGGCTCTTTCAAATTGTTTCTCGTTATTAAGAAAGGGTAACAAAGATAGAATACGAGCTTGTTTTATAGCAATAGTAATTAATCGTTGTTGTTTCAGAGTCAATCTATTCACGCGCCTAGATAAAATTTTTCCCTGTTCACTAATAAATCGACTAATTAAACTCATGTTTCTATAATCAATTCGGTCCCCCGATTGGAGCGGGGGCAAGCGCCTACGAAAAGGCCGCTTAGGTTTAAGGAAAGATCGCTTGGATTTATCCATGGTTTGTTTAGTTTATTTATTCCTTATAATATAAAAAATATTCTACCGAAAATCCTATTTCGGTCGGATCTAAAAAAAATGAATTCGAAATAGGATTTGGTTTTTTTCTTCTTTTCTTTAATTTGAATTTGTTTATTTTCTATTTTTATATATGTTATCTTTACTTTATTTATATATTTGATATTTCTATTTTTGTTTATTTATATGCGCTTATCGCTTATATTATTATCCATTTATATTCTATATAGCTTCTAGTCCGGAATCCTTTTTTTCTATTCTATATTTTCTAATATTATTTCTTTTTTTATGAAAAAAAATTCTAAAAAAATTCTAATAGAATTCCATATATTAGAATTCTTATCTATTGCATAGAATAATATGTATGTTTTTTATTACATTTTCTTATCAATTTTTTTATGCATATCATATAATGAAATATATGTATAATATATGTCCTTCTCGGTTCGATCTATTTCTTGATCTCTCCATGAATTGTATGCTTGTAACAATAGGGACAGAATTTTCTCAATTCCAATCGACTGGGCGTGTTACGTCGATTCTTTTGAGTAATATATCGGGAAATACCCCTTGATTCCTTATTAACATTCTTTCGAACACAACTAGTACATTCCAAAATCACGCTTACTCGGACATCTTTACCCTTGGCCATGAACCCCCTTTTTGTGTGTGACTTTTTTATTCAAGCAACTCTTTTATTTTCGACCCAAAGCGGAAAGAAAAAAATTGCTAACTAGAAATACACTTCAAAAAATTTCGTTGCAGTAAATAGAGGAATCGTAAATATATATATATAAAAGAATTTGAATATGAAATAGAATTCAGTATCCGTATAATAAAGAATACGTAATCTAATGATTTTTAACTCTATTTTTTTGTTAGGACTAATATTTATCTTTAGAGTTCGAAATTTTTCCTCTAATTATATTTCTAATCCCAGCACAGTATTTCATTTAAGTCTCGTGTATGAGACTTTTGCCCTAGCCCCACATTTTAATTTCCGTTCTCACTCTTTTTTTTTTATTGAATTTTCAATTCGAGCTTGCGCCCAAGCTTTGCTGTGCTGAGGTTGAATCCTTTTTTCTTTCTCCCTTTTCGAATATAAGGTTAAAGGGAGAAAGGGCGGGGGATTAGTCACAGATAGTGGATCCTATCTCTAATCTTCGTTACCCCCTTACCGTGTCAATAACTAGAATGAAAAAAAGGGGAATGTTAACGCATCCGGGAAAAAACGATTGATTTCTATCAATAGACCTGCTAAAGATCCGAACCATAAAGTACTTAGTACCGGTGCCACGGAGAGATATGTTTTTAGATCTCGCATTGAAAATCCTCCTTCTTTTTTTCTTTATTTATATATTGTAACAGATAAGAATAATACATATATAATAGATGATCAGATGCATATGTATTTAAAAAGAAAAACCACTTATGAAATTCCTAAAGCAAATCAAAATGTACAACAATCCAGTAGATAAGATTTTCTACCTTTATTTTAAGTTAAAAAAGTAATGCATCTTTCCTGCTGCCCTAAAAGCCTTTTTTACTTTACAGCGTATATGTATCCAACGACTTTTATATTATATCATATATGAAAAAAAAAGAAAAAATGGCAAGATCTATTGTGTATCTAAATAGGAGAAATAATGATGTGGAAAAAAAGAAAAGGATTCTTTACAATAACACTGTAAACCTATTTATTAAAAGGGATGTAGCGCAGCTTGGTAGCGCGTTTGTTTTGGGTACAAAATGTCACGGGTTCAAATCCTGTCATCCCTACCTATTACTTTTCCTCTGAGAAGTAAAGAGGAATTCATTGAGATCGATGAAATCGATTCAAATTGGACATATATAATCTGTCATTTTTAGAATACTATTCTACTACTATAGAATAGTATGATATATAAGACTATTAATATATATATCATATTATAGTAGTGTATAATACTATATATACATATAACACATATACAATTCGAACTATATATTCGATACTTCTATATCTGTGATACGCATGCAGGATGTAGTATTGGGTTATAAAAGGATTCCTTTTCTTTTTTGTTCTTTACTGTCTGTGATAAGAAAGCGCTCTTAGTTCAGTTCGGTAGAACGTGGGTCTCCAAAACCCGATGTCGTAGGTTCAAATCCTACAGAGCGTGATTCCATTCTTATTAATTCTAATTAGACTTAAATAATGGAAGAAAAATCGAAAATTGACCTCCTGTGGCTTAAATTAAAGAAAGGAGGTCAATCAACAAAAATTGTTAACTAATCAAAGGTCCAACTGATCACCACGCCTATATTGTAAATATGCAGTTACGAATAATCCAGCCAAAGTAATAGGAATCAAACCTAAGACGATTCCAAATAGAAGTACTTCAATCATTTCAATTTTTTTGAAAGGAAAGGGGGGAGGTAATATCTATCCCTAAATTTTAATCCTAATTGTCCATGAATCTCAATAACCGAAATTTGCAAAATTTCGCGAAAAATCGATAAAATTAAAATAAAGAGCTATAAAGAACTTAAAAAATACATGAAATCCTACAGAAAGATTTTTTTATGATTCTGAATTGTTGATTCAATTTATTTCAAATAAGCCGTATCTTGCTCAGACCAATAAATAGAGCTGAGGTTATGGTTAAAGCTGCTAGTAGAAAACCGAAATAACTAGTTAGAGTAGGCATGAAGGAGCTAAATCAAATATGTTTTTTTATACATATATTTATAAAGCACTTACCTAAGTTTACATTTTTTGTGAAAGATAGGGACGAAAATAAGAAAAAATACCAATTGAATTGAAAGAATAAGTTCAATTTATTCCTCAATCATTACATTTAGTACATTATTTAGTACATTATAAATATAGATATAACTAAGAAAAAAAAAGGAAGAGAGGTAGAAAAAGAAATCGACTCATTGTCTGTTACATCTACAAATTCCGTGATTTCTAATCAACAGATTTTTTGAGCAACTCTTGTAGTAAATTAATAAAAAGAAATAAGAACTGTTTCATGTAACTTTGTTAACAAAAACTCTCATTATCGAAGAAGAAAACAGGAAAAGCATTTCTAATTTGAGCGTTTCCTTTTTTTAATGATAAGCAAAAGGATATCAACACGATCACGCAAAAAAAGAAAATTTGGATTTTTATTTTAGTTCAAATCGATTTTAAGATGATTCATTCTTATTATCTTTATTTTAATTTTAGGTTCTACATTAAAGAACTCTTGGATCTAATACAGGAATGCATACATCGCGAATGTTGATTAATTTCTT